AATAAAGTGCCTGAATAATAAGGATTATTTTGATAGAATAAATTATGTAGAATATTCTACCTTTATTATATTTAATAGAATTAAACTATTTCCAAAAGTTTCAAAAACTTTTATACCTCATATACTAAAATATAAAAAAATAAGCTAATTAAGCTACTGGGTTCATACCCCAATTATAAAGGTTATAATCCTTTTTTTTTTAATATTTTATACATATAAATTAATATTTTTAATTACCTTAATTATAGGAACTATAATCTCAATTAGATCATTTACTTGACTAGGAGCTTGAATAGGTTTAGAAATTAATCTATTATCATTTATTCCATTATTAAAATGTAATAATAATATAAATTCATCAGAAGCTTCAATTAAATACTTTTTAGTTCAAGCAGTAGCTTCAATAATATTTTTATTATCGATCCTATTACTTTCATATAATCAAAATATAATTAGAGAAAATTTAAATATAAATACTTTTATAATAATAATTACTAATTCAGCATTATTATTAAAAATGGGAGCCGCCCCCTTTCATTTTTGATTTCCTGAAATTGTAGAAAATATAAATTGAAATAATACTTTACTGTTAATAACATGACAAAAAATTGCGCCCATGATTTTATTGTCATATACACTAAAATTTTCTAATTATATTTATTTTATTATTATTATATCTACTTTTATTGGAAGAATTGGAGGATTAAATCAAACTAGTTTACGAAAAATTATAGCTTATTCATCTATTAATCATTTAGGATGAATATTAAGAACATTATTAATTAGAAATATAATATGAACAATATATTTTATTGTATATTCATTCATTTCTATAACAATTATTACAATATTAAAATTTTTTAAAATTTTTTATTTAAAACAACTATTTTTATTCATAAATAAAAAATTATGAATTAAATTTATATTAATATTTAATTTAATATCTTTAGGAGGATTACCTCCATTTTTAGGATTTTTACCAAAATGAATAATTATTCAATATCTAAGAATTAATTTTATACACTTAACTTTATTTATAATTATAATAACTTTAATTACATTATTTTTTTATATTCGAATTATATACTCAACATTAATTTTATCTCATAATGAATTAAATTTTATATATAACTCAAATTTTAAAATAAATATATGAATTTCAATTAGATCATTTATCTCTATTAATGGATTAATTTTATTTACATTACTTTTTAATATTTATTAAAAAGGATTTAAGTTAATTAATTTAAACTAATAGCCTTCAAAGCTAAAAATAAAGAAAGCTTTAAGCCTTGGGCTATAAAAGCAAATAATTTATAAAAATATAAGTTTTAAGATTTTACATCTTTCTTTAAATTTGCAATTTAATATTTTTAAAAAACTATAAAACTGGTAAAAGAAAATTAATTTCCTAAATAAATTTACAGTTTATTACCTAATATCTCAGCCATTTTACCGCGACAATGATTATTTTCAACAAACCATAAAGATATTGGAACTTTATATTTTATTTTTGGAGCTTGATCAGGTATAGTTGGAACCTCACTAAGTATATTAATTCGAGCTGAATTAGGTAACCCTGGTTCTTTAATTGGTGATGATCAAATTTATAATGTAATTGTTACAGCTCATGCTTTTGTAATAATTTTTTTTATAGTTATACCAATTTTAATTGGAGGTTTTGGAAACTGATTAGTCCCTTTAATATTAGGAGCACCTGATATAGCATTTCCTCGAATAAATAATATAAGATTTTGATTATTACCACCTTCTTTAACGTTACTCTTGATAAGTTCTATAGTGGAAAGTGGTGCTGGAACTGGTTGAACAGTATACCCCCCGCTATCTTCTTCTATTGCTCATAGAGGAGCCTCTGTAGATCTAGCAATTTTTAGTTTACATCTCGCAGGTGTATCATCAATTTTAGGTGCAGTTAATTTTATTACTACAATCATTAATATACGATCAATCGGAATAAGATTTGACCGAATACCATTATTTGTATGATCAGTAGGAATTACAGCATTATTATTATTATTATCATTACCTGTATTAGCCGGTGCAATTACAATATTATTAACAGACCGAAACTTAAATACATCATTTTTTGATCCTGCAGGAGGAGGAGATCCAATTCTTTATCAACATCTATTTTGATTTTTCGGTCATCCAGAAGTCTATATTTTAATTTTACCGGGATTCGGAATAATTTCACATATTATTAGACAAGAAAGAGGAAAAAAGGAAACTTTTGGATCTTTAGGTATAATCTATGCAATATTAGCTATTGGATTATTAGGATTTGTAGTATGAGCACACCACATATTTACAGTAGGGATAGATGTAGATACACGAGCATATTTTACATCAGCAACTATAATTATTGCTGTTCCAACAGGAATTAAAATTTTTTCATGACTAGCAACTTTACATGGAACACAACTATCATATAGTCCTTCATTAATATGAGCACTAGGATTCGTATTTTTATTTACTGTTGGAGGATTAACGGGAGTAGTTTTAGCAAATTCATCAATTGATATTATTTTACATGATACATATTATGTAGTAGCTCATTTTCATTATGTATTATCAATAGGAGCAGTATTCGCAATTATAGCAGGATTTATTCAATGATTCCCATTATTTACAGGACTAATATTAAATAATAATTTACTAAAAATTCAATTTATTATTATATTTATTGGAGTTAATATAACATTTTTTCCACAACATTTCTTAGGATTAAGAGGAATACCACGACGATATTCAGATTATCCTGATGCATATACTTCATGAAATGTAATTTCAACAATTGGATCTACAATTTCTTTTATCGGAATTTTACTATTTATTTATATTATTTGAGAAAGATTTATTTCACAACGAATAGTATTATTTTCTAATCAAATATCTACCTCTATTGAATGATTACAAAATCACCCCCCTGCTGAACATAGATACTCAGAATTGCCAATACTATCAAGTTTCTAATATGGCAGATTAGTGCAATGAATTTAAGCTTCATATATAAAGGTTAACTTTTATTAGAAACTAATGGCAACATGGTCTAATTTAAATCTTCAAGACAGTGCTTCTCCTTTAATAGAACAATTAATATTTTTCCATGATCACACATTAATAATTTTAACTATAATTACAATACTAGTCGGATACTTAATAATTACATTATTTTTTAATAAATTTATTAATCGATATTTATTAGAAGGACAAACTATTGAAGTAATTTGAACAATTTTACCGGCAATTACATTAATTTTTATTGCCTTACCTTCTTTAAAATTATTATACTTATTAGATGAAATTAATAATCCATCAATTACTCTTAAATCAATTGGACATCAATGATATTGAAGTTATGAATATTCAGATTTTAATTCATTAGAATTCGATTCATATATAATCCCTACTAATGAATTAAATACAAATGGATTTCGTCTATTAGATGTAGATAATCGAGTAGTATTACCTTTTAATACACAAATTCGTGTATTAGTTACAGCAACTGATGTTCTCCATTCATGAGCAATTCCATCTATAGGAGTAAAAATTGATGCTACTCCAGGGCGATTAAATCAAACTAATTTTTTTATAAATCGATCAGGATATTTTTATGGACAATGTTCAGAAATTTGTGGAGCTAATCATAGCTTTATGCCCATTGTAATTGAAAGTGTACCTATTAACACATTTATCAACTGAATCTCTAATTTTAATAAAAATTCATTAGATGACTGAAAGCAAGTAATGGTCTCTTAAACCAATTTATAGTAAATTAGCAATTACTTCTAATGAAAAGAATTAGTTAAATTATAACATTAGAATGTCAAACTAAAATTATTAAATTTTTAATATTCTTTAATTCCACAAATAGCTCCAATTAATTGATTAATATTATATTATTTATTTATTATCATTTTTATTATATTTAATTTATTAAATTATTATTTATTTATATATAATAATAAAAATAATTGAAACATAAAAAATTTTAAAAATAATAAAATAAATTGAAAATGATAACAAACTTATTTTCATCATTTGATCCATCTACTAATATTCTTAATTTATCATTAAATTGAATAAGAACAATATTAGGAATTTTTATAATTCCAATAAGTTTTTGACTAATTCCTTCTCGATTTAATATAATTTGAATTAATATTATTATTACTTTACACAAAGAATTTAAAACCTTACTAGGACCTTACAACCATAAAGGAAGAACACTTATGTTTTTATCATTATTTTCGTTAATTTTATTTAATAATTTTATAGGATTATTTCCATATATTTTTACTAGATCAAGACATATATCTATAACATTAACTTTAGCATTACCACTATGATTAACTTTTATAATATTTGGATGAATTAATAATACTCAATATATATTTGCCCATTTAGTACCTCAAGGAACTCCTCCGGTATTAATACCATTCATAGTAATAATTGAAACAATCAGAAATATTATTCGACCAGGAACATTGGCTGTACGATTAGCCGCTAATATAATTGCTGGACATTTATTATTAACATTACTAGGAAATACAGGCCCTATAATAAGACCGACAATAATTACATTATTAATTTTATTACAAATTTTATTATTAACCCTTGAATTTGCTGTATCAATTATTCAATCATATGTATTCGCAATTCTAAGAACTTTATATTCTAGTGAAGTAATTTAAAATGTCAACACACTCTAATCACCCTTATCACTTAGTAGATTATAGACCATGGCCTCTAACTGGAGCTTTAGGAGCTATAATAATAGTATCTGGACTAGTAAAATGATTCCATCAATATAATATAAATTTAATTATTATTGGAACATTAATTACTTTATTAACAATAATTCAATGATGACGAGATATTACCCGAGAAGGAACTTTTCAAGGATTACATACATATGTTGTAACTATAGGATTACGTTGAGGAATAATTCTTTTTATTACTTCAGAAGTGTTTTTTTTTATTAGATTTTTTTGAAGTTTTTTTCATAGAAGTTTATCTCCTACAGTAGAATTAGGCAATATATGACCTCCAATAGGAATTAAACCATTTAATCCCTTACATATTCCTTTATTAAACACATTAATTCTATTAACTTCAGGAATTACAGTTACTTGAGCACATCATAGATTAATAGAAAATAATTACAAACAAAGATTTCAAGGATTATTATTTACAGTTATTTTAGGAATTTATTTTACCATTCTTCAAGCTTATGAATATATTGAATCTCCATTTACTATCGCAGATTCAGTTTATGGATCAACCTTTTTTGTAGCTACAGGATTTCACGGACTACATGTAATTATTGGAACTACATTTTTATTAGTATGTTTAATACGTCATATTTTTAATCATTTTTCTTCAATTCATCACTTCGGATTTGAAGCAGCAGCTTGATATTGACATTTTGTTGATGTAGTATGATTATTTTTATATATTTCAATTTATTGATGAGGTAGATAATTATTTGTATAGTATAAAAAGTATATTTGACTTCCAATCAAATGGTTTAATTATTTTTAGTACAAATAATTTTAATTATTTTAATTTTAAGAATTATAATTTTTATGTTATCAATTATTATCATATTAATTGCTAATATTATTTCAAAAAAAACTTTTATAGATCGAGAAAAAAACTCACCATTTGAATGCGGATTTGACCCAAAAAATTCTGCACGTTTACCCTTTAGTTTACAATTTTTTTTAATTGCTGTAATTTTTTTAATTTTTGACGTAGAAATTGCTTTATTACTTCCAATAATTACAATTATTAAAATTTCTAATTTATATATATGAATTTTAATAACATTTTTTTTTTTATTCATTTTATTAATAGGTCTTTACCACGAATGAAATCAAGGAGCACTAAATTGAGCAAACTAGGATAATAGTTAATAATAATATTTGATTTGCATTCAAAAGGTATTGAAAATTCAATTTATCTTACAAATAAGAAGTAATTATTACATTTAGTTTCGACCTAAAAAATTGGTGTTTAAACACCCTTATTTATTATTAATTGAAGCCAAAAAGAGGCATATTACTGTTAATAATATTACTGAATACTAATATTCCAATTAAAGAAATATGATGATCAAGAAAAAGCTGCTAACTTTTTTCTTTAGCGGTTAAATTCCGTTTATATTTCTATTTATATAGTTTAATAAAAACATTACATTTTCAATGTAAAAATAAAATTTTATTTTTTATAAATGTTTAAAAATTAATTTAATTTCCCTAATATCTTCAATATTATACTCTAATATATAAGCTATTTAAACTAAATTATTAAAAATATAAGTAATATAAATCAAAAAATTATTATTATAAAATAAATTTTTATATTATTATTTTGAATAAATTGAAATAATATAGAATTTTTTTTTATTAAATAAAACAAACCTTGTCCACCTAAATATTCATTTCAACCCTGATCAACTCTTTTAAATAAATTAAATCTTATAACTAAAGGGATATAATTTATTGAATAAGTAGAGATATTTGGTATAAATCATATAGAACCAAAAAAAAAACTATTTTTATATGATTTTAATGAAAAACTATATCAAGAAATAGAAAATTTTGAAAGTTCATAACCTAATCAACCCCCAATTAATCTAACAAATAAAGCCAATAATTTCAATTCTAAAGGTAAACAAATTATTAAAGGAATAGGAAAAATTAATCAACTTAAAATTCTTCCTATAAAAATAACTATTATTAATATAATTAATATACTTTTTAATATAATTCACCCCTCATCATTTAAAGAATGAAAACTATAAAAATTAAAATCTCCAGTAATAGAATAATAACATAAACGAAAAGAATAACACACTGTTAATCCAGTAGAAATAAAATATAAAAAAAAAATAAAAATATTAATATAATTTATAGAAACAATTTCTAAAATTAAATCCTTAGAATAAAATCCTGACAAAAAAGGTATTCCACATAATGCTAAATTTGAAATATTTATACAAATACAAGTTAAAGGTATATTAGTTAATAAATTTCCTATAAATCGAATATCTTGTATATCCTTTAAATTATGAATAATAGATCCAGCACACATAAATAATAATGCCTTAAATAAAGCATGAGTTAATAAGTGAAAAAAAGCTAATTTAAAATTTCCCAAAGACAAAATTCTTATTATTAAACCTAATTGTCTTAAAGTTGATAAAGCAATAATTTTTTTTAAATCAAATTCAAAATTAGCTCCTAATCCAGCTATAAATATAGTTAATACTGAAATAAATAACAAAAATAAACATAAATTTTGATTTAAAATTAAATTAAATCGAATTAATAGATATACTCCTGCAGTAACTAAAGTAGATGAATGAACTAAAGCAGATACAGGAGTTGGAGCTGCTATTGCAGCAGGAAGCCAAGAAGAAAAAGGAATTTGGGCTCTTTTTGTTATAGCAGCAACTAATACTAATAATCTAATAATATATATAAATAAATCATTTTTTATAAAATCTAAATAAAAAATATAATTTCATCTACCATAATTTATTATTCAAGCAATAGAAATTAATAATATAACATCACCAATACGATTTATCAATGCAGTTAATATCCCTGCATTATAAGATTTTACATTTTGATAATAAATTACCAAACAATAAGAAACTAAACCTAAACCATCTCAACCTAATAAAATAGAAATTAAATTAGGTCTAATAATCAATAATATCATTGAAAATACAAATATTAATACCAATAAAATAAAACGATTAATATTTAAATCACCCTCTATATATTGATTACTGTAAAAAATTACTATTCTTGAAATAAATAAAACAAATCTTATAAATATTAAAGATATTCAATCTAATAATACTCTCATAACAATTGAATTACAGTTAATTATTAATAATTCTCACTCAATAAAAATTAAATAATTCAAAATCAAAAATTTCAAACTAAAAATAAAACATAATAAACTAGTAAGTAATAAAAATACAAATCTAATTAAACAAATAGAAATATAATTAATAATTTAAGATAAGAATTAAACTTATATTATTGACATCACAAATCAAAATTTTTTTATTAAACTACTTAAATTTTAAATTCATAATATAAAAATATTACCCCTAATAATTAATAAATTTAAAGGAAATCAATGTAAAAATAATAATAAATACTCTCGTATATACCCTGAAGAACATGAAAACTTACCAGAATAAAATTTTCCATGTTGGCTATAAGAATATAAATACAAAGTATAAACTGCACTAAAAAAAGATAATAATATTAATAAAAATACTGATAATCATCTTCAAGATATTAATCTATTAATTAAACTAATTTCTCCTATTAAATTTATAGAAGGAGGAGCCGCTATATTAGAGGAACTTAATAAAAATCATCATAAAGTTATTCTAGGCATTAAATTTATTATTCCTTTATTAATAAATATACTTCGTCTATTTAAACGATCATAAGAAATATTAGCTAAACAAAATAAACCTGAAGAACATAATCCATGAGCAATTATTATTATAAATGATCCATAAAATCCTCATAAATTAAAAGTTATAATTCCCCCTAAAACCATCCCTATGTGAGCCACAGATGAATAAGCAATTAATAACTTTAAATCAGTTTGACGTAAACAAATCAAACTAACTAAAAAACCACCTAATAATCTAATTCTAATAAATAATCTAGAAAATTTTATACCAATATTTATAAATATTATTAAAACTCGTAATAAACCATATCCTCCTAACTTTAACATAATTCCAGCCAAAATTATTGAACCCGAAACAGGAGCTTCAACATGAGCCTTAGGTAATCATAAATGAACTATATATATAGGCATTTTTACTAAAAATGCAAAAATTATACAAATATATATATATATATTAAAATTATTGCTTATACTAAAAAAAAAAAAATCTAAAGTATAATAATTATTATAATAATAAAAAATTCCAATTATTATAGGTAATGAAGCAAATAATGTATAAAATAATAAATAAATTCCTGCTTGCAAACGTTCAGGTTGATACCCCCAACCTATAATTAAAATTAAAGTAGGAATTAAACTACATTCAAAAAAAAAATAAAATAAAAATAAATTTATTGATCTAAATGTTAAAAATAAAAATAATAATAAAATTAACAAAAAAAATATAAAAAACCCTTGAAAAAAATTAGTTTTATAAATAGACTCTCTTGCTAAAATTATTAATGAACAAATTCAAAATCTCAATAAAATTAAACCAAAAGATAATAAATCAGACCCAAATATATAACTAATATTTATTCAAATATAATTAAATCTTCCTATAAATATAAAAATAAATCTAATAAAAAAAAACAACAACTGCATAATTCAAAAACTATTTTTTATAAAACATAAAGGAATCATAAACATTATTATAATAACAAATTTTAACATAAAACATTCAATGAAAAAAAAAAATCATTACCATGCGTACGAATTAAAGATACTAAAATAGAAAGCCCTAAAACTCTTTCACAAACACAAAAAATTAAAAATATTAAACTAAAATAAAATTCATATCTATATATAGATAAATAAATAAAAATTAATATATATAAAGATAAAATAATAAACTCTAATCTTAATAATATTAATAATAAGTGTTTACGTTTAGAAGAAAAAACTAACAAACCAGAAAAAACTATAAAAATAAAAATTAAAATACTAAATATATAAATAAGTTTTAATAATTTAAAAAAAATATTGGTCTTGTAAATCAAAAATAAGAAATTTCTTTTAAAACTTCAGAAAAAAAAACTATTTTTATCATTAATCTCCAAAATTAATATTTTAATTAAACTATTTTCTGATATCCTTTACATTATTATAATAATAAATTTAATAATAACAATTATATTTATATTTATAAATCATCCATTATCTATAGGAATAATTTTATTAATACAAACAATTATTATTTCTTTAATAAGAGGCATATACTCATATACTTATTGATTTTCATATATTTTATTTTTAATCATACTAGGAGGAATACTAATTTTATTTATTTATATAACAAGTCTAGCCTCTAATGAAATATTCAAATTTTCAATAAAATTAACTATAATATTTATAACAATAATAATATTATCAATTATATTATTAATAATATTAGATTATATAATAATAATTCCAATATATAAAAATTCTAATATATTTTCATTAATTAATATACTAAAAAATGAAAATATTAAATCAATAAATATAATTTATAATAATCCTAATAATATAATTACATTAATATTAATAAATTATTTATTTTTAACCTTAATTGCTGTAGTAAAAATTACTAATATTAATTACGGACCTCTCCGACAAAAATTCTAATGAATAAACCTATACGAAATACTCATCCTTTATTTAAAATCATAAATAGAGCACTAGTAGATTTACCAACCCCTTCAAATATCTCATTATGATGAAATTTTGGATCATTATTAGGACTTTGTTTAATAATTCAAATTATTACAGGTCTATTTTTAGCTATACACTACACAGCTAATATTGATATAGCCTTTAATAGAGTAAGACATATTTGTCGTGATGTAAATTATGGATGACTTCTACGAACATTACATGCTAACGGAGCTTCATTTTTTTTTATCTGCATATATTTACATGTAGGACGAGGAATATACTATGGATCATATAAATTTACTCATACATGAATAGTTGGAGTAATTATTATATTTCTAGTAATAGGAACTGCATTTATAGGTTATGTTTTACCTTGAGGACAAATATCATTTTGAGGAGCCACTGTTATTACAAATTTATTATCAGCAATTCCATATTTAGGAAATATATTAGTTCAATGAGTATGAGGAGGATTTGCTGTAGATAATGCAACTCTTACTCGATTTTTTACAATTCACTTTTTATTACCTTTCTTAGTATTAACCATAGTAATAATTCATTTATTATTTCTTCATCAAACAGGATCTAACAATCCATTAGGAATTAATAGAAATATTGATAAAATCCCTTTTCATCCCTACTTTTCATACAAAGATATTATAGGATTTATTATATTAATAATAACTCTTACATTACTTACATTAATAAATCCATACTTATTAGGAGATCCTGATAATTTTACTCCTGCTAATCCTCTAGTAACCCCAGTACATATTCAACCAGAATGATATTTTTTATTTGCTTATGCTATTCTACGTTCAATCCCAAATAAATTAGGAGGAGTAATCGCTTTAGTATTAAGAATTATAATTTTAATTATTTTACCATTTACAAATAAAAGAAAATTTCAATCTTTAAAATTTTACCCTATTAATCAAATAATATTCTGATTATTTTTAATTATTGTAATTTTACTTACTTGAATTGGTATAAAACCAGTTGAAGATCCATATATTATAACAGGACAAATTTTAACCATTATATATTTTTTATATTTTATAATTAATCCTATTACACAAAAAATATGAGATAAATTATTATTTTAAGTTAATGAACTTGAATAAGTATATATTTTGAAAATATAAAATAGTAGTAAAATCTTCTATTAACTTTACTAAAAAAAATTCACTAAATCAAAAAAGAAAACAAAAAAATTTTTAAACCAATATATAAAAATAAATAATTTAATGACAACGGTAAAAATCTTTTTCATGCTAAATATATTAATTTATCATAACGATAACGTGGCAATGTACCACGAACTCAAATAAATATAAAAGAAATAAATAATATTTTTAAAAAAAAAAAAATTGATATTAAATCTCTTCCTAAAAATAAAATACAAAATAATATTCTTATAAATAAAATTCTTGAATACTCTGATAAAAAAATTAATGCAAAACCTCCTCTTCTATATTCAACATTAAACCCAGAAACTAACTCTGATTCTCCCTCAGCAAAATCAAAAGGTGTCCGATTTGTTTCAGCTAAACTAGAAACAAATCATACAAAAGCTAACGGTAAAGATAAAAACAATAATCAAATATACTTTTGATATATTATAAAATCAATCAATCTAAATCTTTCTATTAAAACTATAAAAGATATTAAAATCAAAGCTAAACTTACTTCATAAGAAATAGTTTGAGCCACTGCACGTAATCCTCCTAATAAAGAATATGAAGAATTAGATGACCAACCTGCAATTATTACTGTATAAACTCTTAAACTCGTTACACATAAAAAAAATAATAAACTCAAACTAAAAGAAAATAAAATTATTATATAAGGAATAATTATTCATATAATTAAAGATAAAAATAATCTTACAATAGGAGAATAATAATACATTAAATAATTTGATAATAAAGGATAAGTTTGTTCTTTAGAAAATAATTTAATTGCATCACAAAAAGGTTGAGGAATTCCTATAAAACCTACTTTATTCGGCCCTTTACGAATTTGAATATAACCTAAAACTTTTCGTTCTAATAAAGTTAAAAAAGCTACTCCTACTAAAACACAAATTACTAATAATAATATAAAAATTAATGATATTAATAAATCTAAAAAATACAAGTATTATTTGTAAAAATTTACATAAATGAATTCTAAATTCATTGCACTAATCTGCCAAAATAATTAATAATATTCAAAAAATTAAATATAATTATATTAAATATTTGGTCCTTTCGTACTAAAATATTATAAATTAATAAAGATAGAAACCGACCTGGCTTAAACCGGTCTGAACTCAGATCATGTAAAGATTTAATGGTCGAACAGACCAAAAATTTAAACTTCTACACCTAAAATAATCTTTAATCCAACATCGAGGTCGCAAACTTTTTTATCGATAAGAACTCTCAAAAAAAATAACGCTGTTATCCCTAAGGTAACTTAATCTTATAATCAATATTACTGGATCAATAACATATAAATAAATATTTATATAAAAAAAGAATTTAATTAATCTTTCTATTACCCCAATAAAATATAATTAAAAATAAACTTTAAATATATCTATATTTAATTTATAATTAAAAATATAAAGCTCTATAGGGTCTTCTCGTCTTTTATTAAAATTTAAGCTTTTTAACTTAAAAATTAAATTCTAAAATAAATTAAATAGAGACAGTATTTACTTCGTCCAACCTTTCATACAAGCTTTCAATTAAAAAACTAATGATTATGCTACCTTTGCACAGTCATATTACTGCGGCCATTTAAAAAATCAGTGGGCAGGCTAGACTTTATATAAAAATCAAAAAGACATGTTTTTGTTAAACAGGCGAGTAAAAATTTTGCCGAATTCCTTTAAATAATCTATTAAAAATAATTATTTTTATAAATAAATTTATACTAATTCTACCATTATAACTAATCTTTATAAATTAAAAATTAATTATTTATAAAAAAATCAAAATTATCTAAAATTATATATTTAAATTAATTAATTATAACAAAATATAATTGATAGCTATTTATAAACTTACATTTTATAAATTATAATAAAAAATTATGATAATTTAATTAAAAGCTTATCCCCTTAATTATTAATATTTATAAATCAATTTATTAAAAATTTAATAAATTAATATTAAAATATATGAATTAAATTCATTTCTAAATAAACTAGATATATTTAAGAACGAATAACATTTCATTACTAATAAATTATTTTATATATTTTTTTTACAATAAAAAATATAATTTATTAACTCTCTTAAATTCGAGAAAATTAAATAACTAATATTTATTTAATAAACCCTGATACACAAGGTACAAAAAAAAAATCTTACTTAAAACTAATAAAAATATATTTCAATTATCCTATACAATACAAATTAACTATAATTAAAAAAATTTTTTCTATAAATTATACTTAAAATAAATATTTATAAAATTATTTTTATTAAAATTAAATAAACTAAACTTTTAAATAAATTTTTTATTTCAAACTAAATCGAATCGCACGATAACTTTTTAATGTAAATAAAATGCTTTACTAGACAAGCTCTAATTTGTCATTCTAGATACACTTTCCAGTACATCTACTATGTTACGACTTATCTTATTTTATAATAAGAGTGACGGGCGATATGTACATATTTTAGAGCTAAAATCATTAAATTTATATAAATTTAATTACTATTAAATCCACTTTCATAAAAACTTTAAATTTTTAATCCATATTAAATATTTTAATTGTAACCCATTTCTACTTTTATAAACTGCATCTTGATCTGATATATTTTTAAATAAAAAATCTTAAAAATTTAAAATTCTTATAAAATTTTTTTATAACAACGATATACAAGCTTTTAATAAAAGTAAAGTTAATCGTGGATTATCAATTATAGAACAGGTTCCTCTAAATAGACTAAAATACCGCCAAAATTTTTAAATTTCAAGATCATAACTAATACTACTTAAGCAAATTATTTTAAATTTAAAATAATAGGGTATCTAATCCTAGTTTAAAAAAAAATTTCATAATAATAAAACTTTTATTATAAATTTAATTATATTTAAAATTTCACCTAATAAATATAATTATTATTTACATATATAATTTCATATAATTATTTACTAATAAAATTAATTTATATTTTTTGTATAACCGCAACTGCTGGCACAAAATTTGTTAATAATAACATTTATTTATAATTCTTAATTACTTAAATTATTAAAAATAAATACTGCGAATAATAAATACTAAATAAATTTTTAAAATTTCAATTAATTAACCCACAAAAATTTACATATAAAAATAAAAAAAATCTAATTAATTTATCAAGCTAAATTTAAACTTTATATAAATATTTATAAATTAATAAAAAATATTATTTATATATATAAATTTAATCTTAATATAATAAAATAAACAAAATTCCTCCCTAAATTTATAAGATTTATAAAATTAATTAAATATATATACAATAAATTTAATCAATTTAAAATCTTTTAATAATAAATATATCGCCCCATATATTTATATTTCTTTAATATTTTTAAACTTTATATCAATATTTATAAATTAATAAAAAATATTATTTATATATATAAATTTAATCTTAATATAATAAAATAAACAAAATTCCTCCCTAAATTTATAAGATTTATAAAATTAATTAAATATATATACAATAAATAGCAATTTCATATTATTATTAATTTGCGCAAGAAATTAAGGATTTCAATGATGTATTAATTTTAAAGATTGAATAAACTGTTTACCTGTAATTTACAAAAATGTAAATAAATATTTTCACGTCACCGTTCCCAGGCCCCAATTAATATTTTGTAAAATTATTTACACTCAAAACCCTATTTTCTCTGATCTAATATTAATATTTATTATAATTTGTCTATAATATATTTTTATCTTTATAAATATTTATATTAAATTGTAAATAAAATTTTTATTTAATTAATTAATATATACATATTACCGACACTAATAAATTTTAATATGCTCTCAATCTCTATTTTGGTAAAACTTATTTATTTATATATATAATTGTATTAAATAGGTAATTATTAATTTTAAAATAAAAATATATATTAATATATAATTATATATAATTAAATTAATTAATAATATATATATATATATATACGTATAAATAAAAATACATATTAATATTTATATATATATTATATAAAAATTTATAATATAATAAATTAATATATATTATTGAATTATAAATTTTTATTGATAAAAATTTCAAATTCAATAATTTTATTAAATGAAAATTAATTACTTTTTAAACCCCCTTATTTTTTTAAAAAAAACGATTCAGCTATTTTCAAGTTTTTAACAAATTTTTATAAGTAAATTGACTTAATACACATATAGTTAACATAAAATAGTAAGATTATTAAATTTTATTTTTTGCAAAATATATAATTTATTTTTATATAAATAAATAAAAATTAACACAAATAATTAAAATATTATTAACTTTTATTTTATTATATAAAAGTTAAAAAAAAGAT